ATCATCCTCATTTTAAGAGATTACTTGAGTATATGTCAATGAGTCTATGTCAACTAAAAAAAAAAATAAGACTTTTGTAAGTTTCAGTAGTAGTAGTAATGATTCTGTATTATTAATCATTCATATGAGGATTCCTTCCTCAAAGATAAGATGTTCATTTGTACGTTTATAAAAAAATTGTACTTTACTTGTATCATATATATACATTCAATTAAATATTCAAAACATAACGAATTAAAAAAAAAGAGGATATAGGATAAATAATTAGAGAGTTAAACGGGCCTTTTGGGGATAGAGGGACTTGAACCCTCACGATTTCTAAAGTCGACGGATTTTCCTCTTACTATAAATTTCTTTGTTGTCGATATTGACATGTAGAATGGGACTCTATCTTTATTCTCGTCTGATTAATCAGTTTTCTTCAAAAGATCTATCAGACTATGATGGAGTGAATGATTTGATCAATGAATATTCCATTCTTTCTTCAACTTGGAATTGATTTGATTCACATCTATCATTTGTGGCATAAATATTCACAAATAGAGATGGGGAGTCTTCATTAATCAATTGAAATAGTATTTCAGTACATACACGTATATATATTTGTTTATCCTTTCCTTTCTTGAATTTCGATGGAAGGATTCCTTTCTTTTCTATTTCTAACACGAAAGGAAATGTCGTCAGCTCCATTTGTTAGAACAGCTTCCATTGAGTCTCTGCACCTATCCTTTTATTATTCTCGCTTTTTGAACTTTTTTTCGGAAAACAGGATTTGGCTCAGGATTGCCCATTGTTAATTCCAGGGTTTCTCTGAATTTGAAAATTCTCACTCAGTAAGTTTCCATACCAAGGCTCAATCCAATTAAGTCCGTAGCGTCTACCAATTTCGCCATACCCCCCTTTTTTTCTTTGAGATTAGGATCTCATTAGGATGCTTTTCATTTTTATTATGAGAATTATGTCGGAACTGTTGAATTCATTAGAAATGGATTTCTATATTGAAAAATGTTTCCTCCTATTTGACTTATTTTCTTTCATCTATCTCGGATACCCGTAATTTTGTCGAATCAGAAATGATTCTATTATTTCTGTATTTGCAATTCAATATACATAGATATAAACCACATATCTATCTATTTTATATGCCCCTCCTTCCATCATTTTTTTCATGCAATTTGGAATACTCGAACGGTCGATTCTTTTTTTTTTCGTCTTAGTTTTTATCTTTCCGAATGAAAACAAGGGAATCTTTCATTATGATCTGGATTGGGCCTTTCTCTTTTCTTTCATTTTTTTTTTTATAAAAAATACATTTTTTAATTTAGAATAGTTATAACTAATCTAATGGCTATAAATAATCATTCTATTAATTTAGAATTATACATTCATGTAGTAATTCGAAGAATATTTTTGGATTCTATCTAATAAATTCGAAATTCGATAGAAATATCGAATTTCGAATTACTTATAAAAAAATTTACTTTGAAAATCCAATTTTATAGAATTCTTATAGAATTCTAATGTATAAATCTATACATTATACATATTATTTAATCTTAATGTATAAGAATATTGTAATCTAAATTACTGTTTACTGTAATCTAATTATTCATTATTATAAATTCTAATATTAGTATATAAATAGAATATAAGATATTCTATATAAGATATTCTATATAAGAGATATAAGATATTCTATATAAGATATTCTATAATATATAGATATATATAATATCTATAATATATAAGGAATAGAAAAAAAATAAAAAAAAAAAGTAAATGATATTGGAATTTAAAACTGAAAAAAGAGATTCTTACTATACTAATTAAGAACTAATTAAGATGAAGATATTGTTTTATTGATAAACATATATTTGAAAAATGATTTGATAAATAAATAAATTGAAATATATTCTATTAACTATTAATCGTAATCTTCAAATTGTTATGTTCTTTATGTTATGTCCTAGAATATCAAATAAATATTCAATATTGGATATTCTATATTTTTTTCTATGTTCGTATGAATTTCATTATGTTATGGCATATTCATTATGTTCTGAATAGCTAATAATAAACAGTTAATAACTAAGATCCCAGTAGTTTACTAAATTCCTATGCATGCACAATTTCTGTTATGTGAGCCCGCTTAGCTCAGAGGTTAGAGCATCGCATTTGTAATGCGATGGTCATCGGTTCGATTCCGATAGCCGGCTTTTTTCTATTTGTTTTTTTTTTTTACATAATTGAAAATGTCTTTTTAGGAATAAAAAATTGGGGCAGTTCGATCTCTGTAGAACAAATTAAGAAAAGAACCTCCTTTTTTCTATATACAATAGAATAAGGTTCGGATATTGATGGAATTCATCTAATTCTTCTTTGTGGTACAATACTTTAGTGGATTTCGATTCTTTTATCATATTTGTCATTTAGTTTAGTTTTAACTTCGATTTAGGAAATTATCAATTTTAAAAAGGAGTCTTTATGTCACGTTACAGAG